AAAAAGGATTTTTCGAATTTTATGGAGTCTGACTCAGAGTGATCATTTCTCAAAGTTTGATTCTCCAGTGATGGAACAACCGGGAGAAATTTACTTAGGAAACTTAATTGACCTTCATAACAAGGATCTACTAAATTATGAGTTCGATACATCCTCTTTAGCAGAACGACGGCTATTCCTTGCTCATTATCAGACAATCGCTTATGCACAAACCCCGTCTGGGGCTAATCGTGTTCATGTCCCATCTGATCTACAACCCTTTTCGCTCCGCTTAGCTGTAACCCCCTCTCGGGGTATTTTAGTGATAGGTTCTATAGGAATTGGACGATCCTATTTGGTCAAATACCTAACGAAAAATTCCTATCTTCCTTTCATTACGATATTTCTGGACAAGTTCCGGGATACAGTTTTTCGTTTCGTTGAGGCTGATGAGGATGATGCCAGTGATGAGGAGATCGAGATTTTTATTGATGCTCGTGACCCTATTGAGGCTCTTAATCAAGATATTCATGTTTTTGACGATATGTATAGTGATAAAGATTGGAAGATCTTTCCTTGGGATCGGAAGAGCTTGCCTTTGGAGGAGGAGATCGATGCTCATGCCGAGCAGCTTACTATGGAGCTGGAAAAGCTAACTAAGATGGATGCGCTAACTGAGGAGATAGACACGGTGTGTGACCTAGCCCAATTTTATATCAGCCTTCAAATCGAATTAACAAAAGCAATCTCTCCTTGCATAATATGGATTCCAAACATTCATGAGCTGCATTTTAGGGATTCGGGTTCCTTCTCCCTCGAGCTATTAGTGAACCTTCTCTCCTGGGATTGTGAACGATCTTCCACTGGAAATAGTCTTGTTATTGCTTCGACCCATTTTCCCCAATTCGTGGATCCCTCTCTAATAGCTCCGCATAGATTAGATACGTGCATTAAGGTACGAAGGCCTCTTATTCCACAACAACGAAAGCACTTTTTGACTCTTTCATCTACTAGGGGATTTCGCTTGGAAAACAAAGCGTTCCAGGCTAATGGATTCGCGGCCATAACCATGGGTTCCAATGTACAAGATCTTATAGCACTTACCAATGAGGCCCTATCGATTAGTATTTCACATGGGAAATCAATTATAGACGAAAATACAATTAGATTCGCTCGTCATAGACAAACTTGGGATTTGAAAGCCCATGATGTAATACCGGTTCAGAATTCTCGGCTCCTTTTCTATCAGATAGGAAGGGCTGTCGCTCAAAATTTACTTCTAAATAATTGCCCCATAGATCCGATATCGATCTATTTGCAGAAGACATTCTCTAACGAAGGGGATTTTTATTTGTACAGCTCGTACGTCGAACTTGGAATGAGCACGAAGAAATTAACGATACTTCTTTATCTTTTGAATTGTTCTGCCGGATCGGTCGCTCAAGATCTTTGGTCTCCACCCGAACCAGAGGAAAACAATAGGATCGCTTATGGTAGACTCGTTGAGAATGATTTTGATCTAGTTCATGGCCTATTAGAAATAGAAGGCATTCTAGAGGGATTCTCACGGACAGATCTAGAGGGATGCTCACGGACAGAAAAAGATTGCAGTCAGTTTGATAAGGATCGAGTGCCATTGCTTCTTCGGCCCGAACCAAGGAATCCCTCAGATATGATACAAAATGGATTTCAATCTATGATTGATCAGAAATTTCTCTATGAATCGGAGGAGGTCTTTGTAGCGGGGGACAAAGTCAACCCGCCGAAGGTGTTCTCCAATTTCATAGTTTGGGCTCCTAGAATATGGTCCCCTTGGGGCTTTCTATTTGATTGGGTCGAAAGGATCAATGAAAATGAATTGGGAGTTTCCTATTGGTCCAGTTCATTTTGGGCCAAGCAGATCCAGTTCGTTCTTGCGGACTATGAAGAGGATGAGCTTGAAGAGAATGATCAAGAGACTGATTCGTATTCTGATGAAGATGAAGTTGAACCGAATCCTAATCCTCTTGAAGCGGATGAGCAAAAGAAGGAGAGGGGTGTGTATTATAAGCTTGACGATCAAGATAACGATGGGTTTGAACCTCAATTTGACAGGTTTAATTATGAAGTCGGTGATAAGTTCTACGAGGCGTTCTTGCAGAGTATATACCTGACACGAGCTAGAATTCGAATTTCCAAAGAACAAGTCCTTTTTCGAATAAGTCAATTCATTTGGAACCCTGGAAATCCATTCTTTGTCCTATCCGAAGATCCGACCCTTGCCTCTATGTTTTCACATCGAGAATTCTTTGCAGATGCAGATGAAGAGATATTAAAGTGGTTTCTTACTTCCGAAATCAAATCTATGAGAAAAAGCTGGATTTTCGAGGAGACGCAAGAAAAGCGCTTCGAAGGGTTGAATCATCGCCGGAGATGGTTTAGAAGAACCAATAGTTCTAATGGATCTTTCCGTTCTAATACTCTCTCCGAGAGTTATCAGTATTTATCAAATCTGTTCCTATCTAACCGAACACTATTGGAT